GAATTTCATCTCGTACAGCTCAAACAAAAAAAAAGACCCAAATACTGATTGAAACGGATATGGAATATAAAGTTTTAAACTTCTCTCTCATTCAATATTATTTAAAGATATAAAAGAGTCAAAATGCGAAAGCTCTTCTTTGTGGTTAAATGCCAAAAAATCAAGTCCGCTCATACGTCTTTATGTTGTGTTGATCGTTCCCGGCCTCTTGAATCTTCTAGATTACCTATCTTTATTGTCTTTTTTATTTGGTATTTGTATGGAATCGGGAATGCGGATTTCTTCTTATTTTCGTTATTATTGATAGGAATTTTCTTGTTAAGACCCTACTTAACTAATCAATTGAAACCTCAGATTCATACGAGAACCACGATAATTCAATGAAACCTTCAAAGTCCAAAGTTCACTGAGTGAGAACCATTGGATCATCACTTATTCAATCAAAAAATAAAAAAGAGCTATAATGATTCAAAACATAAAATAAAAAGAAGCCTTTGTCCTTTGATCCAAATAAGAGTTTAAAAGCAGAATTTTGTTTTGATTTATTAGGAAAGAAGTCCGGCTACGAGGTCTGAGTATTAAGTATGAATCATAGTTCGAATCCTTTGTGATCTATTTGATCTATTTCGTGCTCCAGATACTCGAATGAATATCCGACGAAGTAAAACCATCTTGATAAAGATGACAGACCCCATTCTCTGTACTATCCATAGGGCCCATTCTAACAAGTCACACACTCATATTCCGGAAATATAAAATGCAGAAAAAATTTCGCGGTCGAACTACCAAAGAAGAATAGGCTAAAATTTTTAGACCTACATACATACTTTATTCTTTTGTATCGAACGAAAAGCTAGGACGTCAAGATTCTTCTGAGTCTAATTCACTGAAATTCCATCCAGTAGAACAGAAGAATTATAAATCTCCAAAATAATAGATAGGAATACCGCAAATAGCGCCATTGCAACACCCATCAAAGGGGTCGTTCCCCATCCAGGAGCTACTTTACCATATTCGGAATTCAGCGGTTTCAATAACTTCCCTACAGTAGTGCTTCTTGGACCAGATCTAGAACTATCCTCAACAGTTTGTGTAGCCATAAATCTTATTTTGTATTCATTACGATCTGTTGACTTTGTATACCATTCCGTTGTAAATAAAGGATCTTATCATAGATCCATTGTGGTCTTTCAATTCTATAATAATGGAAACAGCAACCCTAGTCGCCATCTTTATATCTGGGTTACTTGTAAGTTTTACTGGGTATGCTCTATATACTGCCTTTGGGCAACCCTCTCAACAACTAAGAGATCCATTCGAGGAACACGGGGACTAGTTGATGTAATCAGCCTCCAAATATTTGGAGGCTGATTACATCAACGAAGATAATGAAAAATTATTTCATTTTTTAGTTGAAATTTTAGGCGGTTCCCGAAAAAAAATAGCGAAAAAAATTATCCCTAAAGTCGATACTAAGAGAAATGTATAAACCAATGCTTCCATAAATTTGATCGTGGTTTACAATTATAGCTTTCATACCTGTTTTGTTTATGTTTACTTAGGAGTATCCCTCCGGATAAAGAACGAAAAAGAGTCAAAGAAACGGCAGCGATTTAAATCAAGATTCCTACAGTACTCTACAAAATCGCAAACAAAAACTAGAAGAAAAAAAGCAATGTTGCATCAGACTGCTTGTCTTTTTGTAGTTGGATCTCCAAGTTTTTGGAATGCCCCAAATTCCACTTGAGCATCCAAATCTGGATCAATACCAGCAAAAACATCTCTGAAGAGGGTTCTAGCACCATGCCAAATGTGTCCAAAGAAGAAAAGTAGAGCAAACGAAGCATGCCCAAAAGTAAACCAACCTCTTGGACTGCTACGAAAAACACCATCGGATTTCAAAGTAGCACGATCTAATTCAAAAATCTCACCCAATTGAGCCCGTCTAGCATATTTTTTCACAGTTGCGGGATCACTATAACTCACTCCATTGAGTTCACCACCATAAAACTCAACAGTTACACCTACCTGTTCGACACTATATTTAGATTCTGCCCTTCTAAACGGGACGTCGGCTCTAACAATTCCGTCTCCGTCTACCAAAACAACCGGAAATGTTTCAAAAAAAGTAGGCATACGGCGTACAAAAAGTTCACGCCCTTCTTTATTTCTAAAGACGGGGTGTCCTAACCATCCAACAGCTATTCCATCCCCATTGTCCATTGAACCCGCTCGGAATAACCCCCCTTTTGCTGGATTATTACCAATATAATCATAAAAAGCTAATTTTTCAGGAATTTTAGACCAAGCTTCTGATACACTTTGATTTTCAGCTAGTCCAGCACTAACTCTTCGATATATTTCTTGTTGAAAGTATCCCTGATCCCATTGATAACGAGTAGGACCAAATAATTCGATGGGAGTAGTTGCAGAACCATACCACATAGTTCCAGCAACAACAAAAGCTGCAAAAAAGACAGCAGCAATACTACTGGAAAGGACGGTTTCAATATTTCCCATACGTAATCCTTTGTATAGGCGTTGAGGCGGACGAACACTAAGATGGAATAAGCCCGCTAATATACCCAACGTCCCTGCTGCAATATGATGAGAGGCTATTCCTCCCGGAACAAAAGGGTCAAAACCCTCAACGCCCCACGCCGGATTTACGGGTTGGACCTTTCCGGTTAGTCCATAAGGGTCGGATACCCATATTCCAGGACCATATAATCCTGTTACATGAAATGCGCCAAAACCAAAGCAAGCCACTCCCGAAAGAAATAAATGAATTCCAAAAATCTTGGGTAAATCCAAAGAAGGTTTTCCTGTACGTTCATCACAAAAAATTTCTAGATCCCAATATACCCAATGCCAAATAGCTGCCAAGAAGCACAAGCCAGAAAACACGATATGTGCTCCGGCTACCCCTTCATAACTCCAAAGACCCGGATTCGTTATAGTCCCTCCTGTAATATTCCAACCGCCCCATGAATTGGTTATTCCTAAACGAGTCATGAAAGGTATAACGAACATACCTTGTCTCCACATTGGATCAAGAACAGGGTCGGAGGGATCAAAAACTGCTAATTCATATAGAGCCATCGAACCGGCCCAACCGGCAACCAGAGCAGTATGCATTATATGAACCGAAAGCAAACGACCGGGATCATTCAATACAACAGTATGAACACGATACCAAGGCAAACCCATGGAAATACCCCTTTATCAACGAAAAATGGACACTATGTAACTTTATTGCATTGGAAAAAACTATGTTACAGACCCCCCCTTTTTTAGGTAATTATTTCGGAGAAAGGATTAATATTTGTTCTATTCGGTTAGTAATAATGGAACAATTAGATTCATAGGAAAAAAGGGAAGCGGATCTATTCTATATCCGATAAGTACCAATACGCAATGGGGGTTAATCCTATTTTATATGCACCAAGATAGCTATTGTTGTTAATGATTCAGAAGCCCGTTCGTAAAAAATTGCCTTTATTTTTCTTCATTCTCTCTTACTTTACTTTTATTTTATATTTTATTTTAGCTTATTCAACTTATGTATTAAATATGATTAATTTAAATATGATTAATAAAGTAGGAAAAAAGGATAATATTTTAAAAAAAGGGAACCCCCAGTCTTACGTTTCCACATCAAAGTGAAATAGAGAACTTCATTCTCTTTTTTTTCATTTCATGCCTATTGGCGTTCCAAAAGTACCTTTTCGAAGTCCTGGAGAAGGAGATACATCTTGGGTTGACATATAGTGCGACTTGTCAGATATATTGGGCTATATGGGATTTCCCCATTTTCTCCCTCGATCGGGATATCCTCTGTTTCGCCCAAAAAGATTGATTGAATTCTCAAAAATTTGTAACGCGAAGCGCAAAAAAATAAAGTGGAATTAAATGCAGGGAGTATTTAGATTGATATTAGATTATCAAAAATTGTTTATGGTTTACGTGATCGGACTAATCAAATTAAGTATCCAGGCTCCGTTTAACAAAAACCCAATTGATAATTAATATATAATATTTTTATAATTACTACTTATATGATATGCAAAATTATGATAAAAAATTCTATTAAAAAATACAAAAAATTGAAACAGGGTGATCTAAAACTGTTGATCAAATAATATAATTAAAAATTTGTTCACTATTTGACAGAAGACATGTGAAAGAAATGAATTGAAAAAAAGAAGGAGTAGTAAAAAAAAGACGCGGTATTTGGTTCATTTGTCCTATATGTGCAAATCAAAATCGGGCAAATTTTTCCTTTTACTCGGGGTAGAGCATAAACCTAAAAATGGAATAAAAAAAAAGAAGAAGCCCGTTCAGGAACAAGAAAAAACCGTCGCCATTTCAATTTCAACTGAATCTCGATGAAAAACAAATATCAATGAATCCAGTTAGTCTGGCAGGCCTAATCAATCGTTTTATTATAGGATTATAATATCTAATAGAAGGTAGAAGGGGCCAAAACTTATTTTTTCTTTTACTTTTAAAAAGGGAGCAAGCCCTTCCCGTATAAGTTGGAAAGAAAAGCCTTTTATGAAAAAAGGGGGGTTGGAATCTACACATTGATTTTTTCACAATTTTTGTTGAACCGTATGCATCAAAAGGTGCCTGTACGGCTCCTAAGGGATAAAATTTTATCCTAATCAACCGACTTTATCGAGAAAGATTGTTTTTTTTAGGCCAAGAGGTTGATACCGAAATCTCCAATCAACTTATTAGTCTTATGATATATCTCAGTATAGAAAAGGATACCAAGGATCTTTATTTGTTTATAAACTCTCCTGGTGGATGGGTAATATCTGGAATGGCTATTTATGATACTATGCAATTTGTGCAACCCGATGTACAGACAATATGCATGGGCTTGGCCGCTTCAATAGCATCCTTTATCCTAGTCGGAGGAGAAATTACCAAACGTATAGCATTCCCTCACGCTTGGCGCCAATGAGTTTTTTTATTTTTTAGAAAAAAATACTATGCCTTCGCCATCGGAAATATGAATTAGTTAAGTAATAATAGCATGGCACTTCGAATTCGATATGAAATTTTTTAGATTAAAAAAATTTAGATTATATATTGAAAGAGTAGTATGAGATAAGGAAGGGGTATTTCAAATTATATCTTACCTATTCGGGCACATCTCAGCGTCACAAACTTTGTTTTCACACCGGAAGCTTATTTAAAAAATTTATATAAAAAAAAAGACACTTTGGGATTGCTGAATCATAGACGGATCAAAAAAATGATATATAAAGCAACGGAACCATCATAGTATTTTTTTAACTCCTACAAAAAAGAAGGATGGTAATTGGATCATTTATGGATCTGCGTATAATACAACCTATATTTTGTTTTCTTTCGCCGAAAGGAAAGGTCAAAAACGTAAATTCCATTGTGGAGCCGTATGCAATGCACAAAAAAAGCCTGTACGGTTATTCAATTTTCTCTGTTTTTTTGGTTATCGCGCCTCATTCTGCGAAATAGAAGAACCTTTTCTATTATATCATCAGGGTAATGATCCATCAACCCGCTAGTTCGTTTTATGAAGCACAAACGGGAGAATTTATCTTGGAAGCGGAAGAACTACTAAAACTTCGCGAAACCATCACAAGGGTTTATGTACAAAGAGCGGGCAAACCCATATGGGTTGTATCCGAAGACATGGAAAGGGATGTTTTTATGTCAGCAACAGAAGCCCAAGCTCATGGAATTGTTGATCTTGTAGCGGTTCAATAAAAAATAGGAGCGATTTCATGCAAATCTACAATTGCTAATTTTATATCTTTTTATTTAGTTTCATATTCTCTTCAATATTAAAATTAAAAAAAAAGATATTGAAGAGAATGTTGAAGAGAAGTAATTCAGAATTAGCCGGTTAGAACCAATCTAAACCAGCCCATTATTTATATGATTCCGTATGCCAACCATTAAACAACTTATTAGAAATACAAGACAGCCAATCCGCAATGTCACGAAATCCCCAGCGCTTCGGGGATGCCCTCAGCGACGAGGAACATGTACTCGGGTGTATGTGCGACTCGTTTAGATCATAGACTGAAACATAAAAAGGAAATTCTTTTTTAAATATCAAGGATCAGTACTTGTGAATAAAATAGAATGGAGGAACTCGATTAATTATTTAAAAAAGATAGATCGTTCATATCTTCTATTTTGTCTGAAACTTATGGTTTATATTGGTGCAAATCCAATCAACTCTATTTTTTAGAAAACCCCCAATGATAACAAATGATTATCCATTAAGCGGGGGAAATTCAATTTTTTATTAAAAAGATTCTACTCTTGAAAAAAAAAGGACGGACTAACAGGGTAAACGACCAAATCAATTTCAAAAATGAAATACCGTTACTGTATAAAGTGGATCTCATTGTGAAAGACCTAATTACTGGAATATTAATGGGGTAGAGCGAAAGAGTGTGAATTGTACAAGTTACCAATAGTATTAATTAATTAAAAGAAGGAGCTCCGGTGTATAGAGAGGACCTCACCGTTTTAGAAGGAACCATAGAAACGATGGAACCCACTATTTATCCATTTCGATTTACTACTTTTTGTAGTTATTCTCTTTTTTTATATCAAGGCAATTTCTTCTTTCAAAGCTCAAAGCAAAGGAACATACCTAGCAAAAAATAGTGGTGGGGAAGGTTAGAGTAGCAAAAGCCATTGGAATTTTTTTATACATTGGAATAATTCGTTTGGTTATTAATGACTAGTAAAGGGGAAAAGAATAACTAAAAAAAGAACTTAGTTATTCATCAAAGTTTGATTTATTCAATGACTAGAATTAAACGCGGATATATAGCTCGGAGGCGTAGAACAAAACTTCGTTTATTTGCATCAAGCTTTCGAGGGGCTCATTCACGACTTACACGAACTATGACTCAACAGAGAATAAGAGCTTTAGTTTCGGCTCATCGGGATAGGGGTAAAAGAAAAAGAGATTTTCGTCGGTTATGGATCACTCGAATAAATGCCGTAATTCACGAAATGGAAGTATTCTATAGTTATAACCGATTCATACACAATCTGTACAAGAAGCAATTACTTCTTAATCGGAAAATACTTGCACAAATAGCTCTATTAAATAGGAGTTGTCTTTATACGATTTCAAATGAGATCAAAAAATAAGGGGATTGGAAGAAATCCACTAAAATATTTGAAATAGAGTTCTAAGGAGAATGAGCTCGGGGAAGGTAGAGTAGAAATTAGTATTATAAAAAAAAGTTGTCAAAACAAACCGAGGGTATATAGTCGCTAAAAAAAGAGTTATTCTTTTTCTTTTCGACGATTTTTTCTTTTGTTTTTTATGACAGACACAGACGTAACAATCAAATTTTGATTCTTGATTGGATTTGTCGAACAAAATATTAACCTCTTTTTTAATTCCTTCAGATTTGGAATTGTGATTTAATTGAATTGAAAAATAAGTCTATTTTTTTCTGGTTCTAAGGCTAGTAGTTCTAGGGGTCGACTCACTTCTTTCAAATTGTTTCTGATTATTAAGAAAAGGTAACAAAGATAAAATACGAGCTTGTTTTATAGCAATAGTAATTAATCGTTGTTGTTTTAAAGTCACTCTATTCACCCGTCTAGATAATATTTTTCCTTGTTCACTAATAAATCGACTAATTAAACTCATGTTTCTATAATCAATTCGATCCCCCGATTGGATCGGGGGCAAACGCCTACGAAAAGATCGCTTGGATTTAGTAAAAGGTCGCTTAGATTTATTCATAATTTTTTTATTCCTTATCTCTAAAATCCTATTTTGATCGGATCAAAATAAAAACGATTTCTATTTCTATTATTTCTATATAGAAATAAGAATATAGGATTAGATTTCTTTCTATTGATTTATTTGTTTATATTTATATATATGTAATAATATATATCATTATTCCTGTTCTTAAAATAAAAGTTGACATACAAGCACTTATATTTGATCTATTTCTTGATTTCCCCGTGAATTGTATGTTTATAACAATAGGGACAGAATTTTCTCAATTCCAATCGACTAGGGGTGTTATGCCGATTCTTTTGAGTAATATATCTGGAAATTCCCGCTGATTCTTTCTTAATATCATTTCGAACACAACTGGTACATTCCAAAATAATTGTTACTCGAACATCTTTACCCTTGGCCATGAAACCTCCTTTGGATTTATGATTCACCCCAATCTTCTATTTTCATTTTAGGATCCAGAAAGAACAAGAACCAAAAAAATAGAAGCTGTTAACTAAAAATAAAAAAAAAATTCTGAAATATTTCGTTCCAATGAATATTAATTAGTAATTAAATAAAAATAAAATAATAAGCAATACAATGATTTTTTGAAAACTCTATTTAAAATCTTTGTACAGTACCTTTTTTTAAGTATCTCATAGGATACTCTTTCCCTAGCAATACTTTTTCCATTCTATTACTAATTTAATTGGATCCTGAACCCTCGTTTTTATGACCTTTCGCCCCCCCCCTTTTTTCTAATTGATTCTAAAAAAAAAAGAGGAGGGGGATTAGTCCCCGCTGGTTGATCGTATCTCTAAATTTTTGCACCCTTTCTGATGTTAATAACTAGAATGAAAAAAAGGGAAATGTTAATGCATCTGGAAATAAACGATTAATCTCTATTAATAAACCTGCTAACGAACCGAACCATAGAGTACTTAGTACCGGTGCTACGGAAAGATATGTTTTTAGATCTCGCATTTGAAATACTCCTTCTTTCTTCTTTATTGTATTACAATATATATAGTAATATATATAACTACAGATGTACATGTAGTTAAGAAGGTCTTGTATTTGTATACGTAACCCCCCATTTTCAAAATTAGAATTAAAATATTATCTACTAGAACGATCTTATAGATTCCATTTGAAAATGGAAACGGCCTATTTTATGTAAAATGGAAATTGAGAGAATTTCCGTAAAAAAAAGTAATTAATTATAATTATATATATATATGTTTGTTATCTGATATGAGACAAAAAAAAAGAAGGATGTGGAAAACAAGACAGGAATTCTCTACAATGACACTGTAAACCAATTGAAAGGGATGTAGCGCAGCTTGGTAGCGCGTTTGTTTTGGGTACAAAATGTCACGGGTTCAAATCCTGTCATCCCTACCTATTACTGCTCAGAAGAGCAGTAACGAGGGATCTATCTTAGATCTATCTTTTTTTTACTAAATTTGGACATACAAATAATTCTGAAATTTCTGATATACTATGATGTAGTATATACGTACAAAATCGATTCGGGTTAAAGAATGTCTTCTTTCTAGCCTTTTCGTTTTTTAGAAAAAACAAGAAAAGCGCTCTTAGTTCAGTTCGGTAGAACGTGGGTCTCCAAAACCCAATGTCGTAGGTTCAAATCCTACAGAGCGTGATGTCACTCTTGTTTATTAGATTGTGTCAAAATTCCACTGTTCACAAATAATTGAGCAGCAATCTGAATTAGACCTCCCGCATATGAAAGCAAGAAGGAAGTCAGTCAACAAAAAGGGATGTTAACTAATCAAAAGTCCAACTGATCACCACGTCTGTATTGTAAATAAGCAGTTACGAATAATCCAGCCAAAGTAATAGGAATTAGACCTAAGACGATTCCAAATAAAGAAACTTCAATCATTTCAATTTTCTGCTGTTTTCATTTTTGAAAGGGAGAAAAGAGAGGTACTATTTATTCCTAGCTCTTAATCTGTATTGCCGATGAGTTTCAACGACCAAAATTGGGTAATTAACACGGTAAGGAACTATCGAACATATGAAATCCCGTAGAAATCCTTTTTTATATTTATAAAAAAATCTTCATTTAATTAATTTCAAATAAGTCGTATTTTGCTTAGACCAATAAATAGAACTGAGGTTATAGTTAAAGCTGCTAGTAGAAAACCGAAATAACTAGTTATAGTAGGCATGAAGGGACTCAATAAAATATGTTTTTTTATACATATATTT